AGTCCACGACCGAACTACCAACGGGAGAAACCTGAAATTTCACTTTGTATTGAAAAGTGGATTTAATTCATGGAAATTCCATCCAGTAAAACGGAAGAATTATAAATCTCCAAAATAATGGATAGGAATACTGCAAATAAAGCCATTGCGACACCCATCAAAGGAGTAGTTCCCCATCCAGGAGCTACTTTACCATATTCCGAATTCAATGGTTTCAATAAAGCCCCTGCCGTAGTTGGTTTTGGACGAGATCTAGAACTACTCTCAACGGTTTGTGTAGCCATAAATCCGAGTGTATTTATTGAGATTTGTTGACTTTGTATACCATTCCCCTGTAAATAAAGGATCTTATCAGAGATCCATTGCGGTCTTGAATTCCTATCTATATATATAATAATGGAAACAGCAACCCTAGTCGCCATCTTTATATCTGGTTTACTTGTAAGTTTTACCGGGTACGCCTTATATACCGCTTTTGGGCAACCCTCTCAACAACTAAGAGATCCGTTCGAGGAACACGGGGACTAGTTGAAGTAATGAGCCTCCCAGCATTCAATATTGGGAGGCTCATTACTTCAACTGAGATAATGAAAAATCATTTCTTAGTCGGAACTTTAGGTGGTTCTCGAAAAAAGATAGCGAAAAAAATTATCCCTAGAGTCGAGACTAATAGAAATGTATAAACCAATGCTTCCATAGATTCGATTGTGGTTTACAATTATAGCTTCCATACCTGTTTATTTGGGATTATTTCCCCGATAAAGAAAGAGTCAACGAAAGGGTAATGATTAAATAAAGATGTCTCTGATCCCCAATGTAAAATCAAATTACAAAAAGAGAGACGAAAACTAGGAAAGAAATTTTGTATTTGTATCAGGCTGCTTGTCTTCTTGTAGTTGGATCTCCTAGTTTTTGGAATGCTCCAAATTCTACTTGAGCATCTAAATCTGGATCAATACCAGCAAAAACATCTCTGAACAAGGTTCTAGCCCCATGCCAAATATGTCCGAAGAAGAAAAGCAAGGCAAAGGAAGCATGTCCAAAAGTAAACCAACCCCTTGGACTACTACGAAAAACACCATCCGATTTCAAAGTAGCACGATCTAATTCAAAAATTTCACCTAATTGAGCACGTCGAGCATATTTTTTCACAGTAGCAGGATCACTATAACTGACTCCGTTGAGTTCGCCACCATAGAACTCAACAGTTACACCTACTTGTTCGACGCTATATTTCGATTCTGCTCGTCTAAAAGGAACATCGGCTCTAACAATGCCATCTCCGTCTATCAAAACAACTGGAAAGGTTTCAAAAAAAGTAGGCATACGACGTACAAAAAGCTCACGCCCTTCTTTATCTCGAAATATGGGGTGTCCTAACCACCCAACAGCTATTCCATCCCCATTGTCCATTGAGCCTGCCCTGAATAATCCCCCCTTTGCCGGATTATTGCCAATGTAATCATAAAAGGCTAATTTCTCGGGAATTTTCGACCAAGCTTCTGCTAAACTTTTATTTTCGACGAGCCCGGCACTAACTCTTCGATATATTTCTTGTTGAAAGTATCCCTGATCCCATTGATAACGAGTGGGGCCAAATAATTCGATCGGAGTAGTTGCTGAACCATACCACATAGTTCCGGCAACTACAAAAGCTGCAAAAAAGACAGCAGCGATACTGCTGGAAAGTACGGTTTCAATATTACCCATACGTAATCCTTTGTATAGACGTTGCGGCGGGCGGACACTAAGATGGAATAAACCCGCTAATATGCCCAATGTCCCTGCGGCAATATGATGAGAGGCTATTCCCCCTGGAACAAAAGGATCAAAACCTTCTACGCCCCACGCGGGATTTACTGACTGGACTTTTCCAGTTAGTCCATAAGGATCAGACACCCATATTCCAGGACCGTACAAGCCTGTTACATGAAATGCGCCAAAACCAAAACAAGCCACCCCGGAAAGAAATAAATGAATTCCAAAAATCTTAGGCAAATCTAATGAAGGTTTTCCTGTACGTTCATCAGAAAAAATTTCTAGATCCCAATACACCCAATGCCAAATAGCTGCCAAAAAGCACAAGCCAGAAAACACAATATGTGCCCCGGCCACACCTTCATAACTCCAAATACCGGGATCCGTTACCGCCCCCCCTGTAATACTCCAACCGCCCCAGGAATTTGTTATTCCTAAACGAGTCATGAAGGGTATAACGAACATACCCTGTCTCCACATTGGATCAAGAACGGGATCAGAGGGATCAAAAACTGCTAATTCATATAGAGCCATCGAACCGGCCCAACCAGCAACCAGAGCCGTATGCATTATATGGACAGAAATCAACCGACCAGGATCATTCAATACAACGGTATGAACACGATACCAAGGCAAACCCATGAAAATACCCCTTTAGCAAATAAAAATAGACACTATGTAACTTTATTGCGTTGGAAAAGATTATGACTATCAACGGACCCCTGTTCTGTTCAGTGGATTATATCGGAACAAGCGGTAATATTTGTTCTATTCTATTGGTAATAAAGGAACTATTGTGTTTGTAGGAACAAAGAGAAGCAGATCTATTCTATACCCGATAAGTACCAATACGCAATGGGGGCTGATACCCTTTTCTATGAGCAAATGCCCCCATATTTGTTCATCATTGGAAGGCTCTAGTCGTAAGAATTTTGATTACTTTAGTCATTCTATCGCCTTTTATTACCTTTTTGATGTATTCTAATATGATAAAGAAGATCAACCTTTATCATATATGTTGAATATTATGAAGAGAATAGCCTGATTATTACGTTTCCATATCAAAGTGAAATATAGTACTTAATTCTTTTTTTTCAGTTAATGCCTATTGGTGTTCCAAAAGTACCCTTTCGAATCCCGGGAGACGAAGATGCAACTTGGGTTGATGTATAGTGCGACTTGTCAGATAGAGTGGGTCATATGGGCTTTCCCCGTTTTCTTCCCCGATCAAGATATCCTTCCCTTCGACCAAGAAAGATTGATTTAATCATCAAAAATTTGGAGCGTGAAGTTCAACTAGATCCGTTTGTAGGGGGATTTCCGACTTAATAGTATCAATTAGAATAATTTATGGTTGGCTTGGTTAAACCAATAAAATGACATGAAGTATTCAGGCTCCGTTTAAACAAATCCCAATTGGTAATATATCGATAATTAGTACTTGTATTGTATGCAAAATTCTTCCTATTTCAAAATTATAACCCGAATAGAATAGATGAATTCAATATGTCGAATATCCAATTTTTGGCAAGGGCATGGAACTGCCTGAAAAAAAAAAAGAAGCGGTATTAGAAGCATTTGACCTATAATGTGCAAATAAAAATCGAGCAGATTTTTACCCGGAGTAGAGCATAAACCTAAAAGAATTAAAGAGGCCCCCTCAAGAACAAGAAAATAACATCGTGGTTTACATTCGATCTCGATGAAACAATAAATCAATGAGCAGCTAGTTCGATACTATAACTTAACTCTTTTTTTTGATTTGAATATTATTGCATATTAAATCAAAAAACTTTCTTTCTATTTCTGATTCTTTTGTTCTCTTTTTTATCTAGATATGGAGTCTTCTCTATTATCTATTTCGATTCGATATTATCTGTTTTTTGATTTATCTATTTCTATATATTTATCTATTTCTATATATTTATCTATTTCTATATTATATATTTATATAATTTATAGTTATAGTAGAAATAAGGAAACGAGGAAGAAAAACTCATATTTATTTTATTGCAAATTATTGCAAAATAGAAGACAAACCCCCTCATTAGAAACTGATATCCAAAAAGAAGAAGCCAATAATCTACACATTGATTTTTTTTCACATTTTTTTTGAACCGTATGCATCAAAAGGTGCATGTACGGTTCCTAAGGGATAAAATTTTACCCTAATCAACCGACTTTATCGAGCAAGATTACTTTTTTTAACCCAAGAGATTACGACCGAGATCTCGAATTACCTTGTTGGTCTTATCGTATATCTCAGTATAGAGGATCAGACCCAGGATTTGTATTTGTTTATAAATTGTCCTGGCGGATGGGTATTACCCGGAATAGCTATTTTTGATGCTATGCAACTTGTGCTACCAGATGTATATACAATATGCATGGGAATAGCCGCTTCAATGGGATCTTTTATCCTGGTCGGAGGAGAAATTACCAAACGTTTTGCATTCCCTCACGCTTGGCTTTGGCGCCAATGAGTTTTTTTTGAGAAAAAAAGACTATGCCTTCACCATAAGAAATATCAACATATATTATGAGTAAAAATAGCATGGCACTTTGAATTCGATATACAAAAGTTTGTTAGTTTTTTTTTTCAAAACATTAAATTATGTATCGAGAGAGAAGTATGAGATAAAGGGTCTTCCCGATTTTTTTTATTTATCCGGAGTCCATTTCAGCGTCACAAACTTTTTTTATAGCAAAAGACTCTTAATCCTAACCTAACAATATTTATGTTTGAAAGAGTACGAAAATAAAAAAAAATTATTTATCTTATTTAGGATCAAAAAGAAACTTTGGGATTGCTGAATTACAGACGAAATTAATAAAATTAATATATAAAGCAACGGAGCCATCATAGTATTTTGAACTCACCAAAAGAAGGGTGGTAATTGGATGATTTACTGATCTGGATCCGATTGATTCTATTTTTCTTCGATGGAAGAAAAAAGTAAATTTCATTGTCGAGCCGTATGCAACGCGCAAAAGATGCACGTACGGTTGTTCAAGTTTATTTTTATCCTCTATCTTTTGTCTTCGACGAATCATAGGAGATAGGGGAACCCCCTTTTTGTTCGATCATCAGGGTAATGATCCATCAACCGGCTAGTTCTTTTCATGAGGGATCCACGGGAGAGTGTATGATGGAAGCGGAAGAACTGTTGACTTTGCGAGAAACCCTCACAAAGGTTTATGCACAACGAACAGGCCAGCCTTTTTGGGTTCTAACCGAAGACCTGGAAAGGGATGTTTTTATGTCAGCAAGAGAAGCCCAAGCTCACGGAATTATTGATCTTATAGCGAACGAAGGAGTAGAAATAGTAAAGAAGGAACAATGGAAAGAGGCGAATAGGTAATATTCTAAATAACTAGAAATAATTCATAATCATCAGGTTAGGATTGATCTAAACCAGCCCCTTATGTAAATGATTCAGCATGCCAACTATTAAACAGCTTATTAGAAACACAAGACAGCCAATCAGAAACGTCACGAAATCCCCCGCTCTTCGGGGATGTCCTCAGCGCCGAGGAACATGTACTAGGGTGTATGTGCGACTCGTTCAGATTATGAGCTGGGCCAACAAAAGAAATCCTTTTCCAGTATCTGTGTATGAAATTTATGGTTTCCCTTGGTGTAATCCAAATCAAGTCGATTTAAGATGAGAAGCAAGTTCCCATTGATAGCAAATGCTAGACATTAAGCGGGAAAGTACTGTTTTTAAAGAAAAAGATTAGGCTCCCATTTTTACAAAACGGACTAACAGGGTCAGCTAGCCAGCTAACCTTCCAAATTAAATACCGTTACTGTATAAGCGGATCTCGTTGTGAAAGACCTATTACTGGATAATTCATGGGTAGAGCCAAAGATTTTGAATTGTACAAGTTACCAATAACGTTGACTAAACGAAGTAAAGGGCTCCGGTGTATAGAGAGGACCTCACCGTTTAAGAAGTAACCATAAAAACGAAGGAACCCACAATTTCTTTATTCATATAGATTTACTCCGTTTTTCTTTTTGATACCGAGGCGAAATGTCTCGAAAAAAAGAAAAAATCGTGGTCGGGAAGGTTATAGTAGCAAAAGCCATTGGAATTCTTTTTATACATTGGAAAAATCCGTTTTGTTATTACCAGCGAGGAAAGAGGAAATAACTCAAAGAGAAAGAAAATCGCTTAGTTATTTAGCAAAGTTTCATTTATTCAATGACCAGAGTTAGACGAGGATATATAGCCCGGAGACGAAGAAAAAAAATGCGTTTCTTTGTATCAAGCTTTCGAGGGGCCCATTCAAAAACTATTCGTATTATTGCTCAACAGAAAATAAGAGCCTTGTTTTCGGCTCATCGAGACAGAGATAAGAAAAAGAGAGATTTTCGTCGGTTGTGGGTTACTCGAATAAACGCAGCAATTCGCGGAACAGAAAGGGGCGTATACTATAGTTATAGTAAATTTATAAATGATCTGTATAAGAGACAGTTGATTCTTAATCGTAAAATACTTGCGCAAATAGCTATATTAAATAGGAATTGTCTTTATAGTATTTCCAATGAAATCCTAAAAAAAGAAGATTGCAAACAAGCAACCGAAATGATTTAAACAAAGTTCCCCGGAGAAGGAACTCCGGGAAGGGAAGATAGAATAAAAATTCGTCCGATAAAATAAAAAAGACAATCCCAACATCCCAACAAAGTAGTTATAAAGTAATCAAAATGAACAAAGGCATTCAATAAAAAAAAATTTCTTCCGAGACAACGAATAATCCGGATTGTCAGAAAGAGTAAACCTACTGTTTTTTTGTTTGAAACCCTCGAAAACCCGCAGTTCTAACGGTCGACTTGGCTCTTTCAAACTGTTTCTCGTTATTAAGAAAGGGTAACAAAGAGAGAATACGAGCTTGTTTTATAGCAATAGTAATTAATCGTTGTTGTTTTAGAGTCAATCTATTCACACGCCTAGATAATATTTTTCCCTGTTCACTAATAAATCGACTAATTAAACTCATGTTTCTATAATCAATTCGGTCCCCTGGTTGTAGCGGGGGCAAGCGCCTATGAAAAGGCCGCTTAGACTTAAGGAAAGATCGCTTGGATTTATCCATGGTTAGTTTATTTATTCCTTATAATATAATAATATAAATAATATTCTACCGAAAATCCTATTTCTAATTCATTTTTTTTATCCGACCGAAATAGGATTTGGTTTTTTTCTTTAATTTGAATTTGTTTATTTTATCTATGTTATCCTTATTTATATGATATATGCTTATATCCTATAGTATTCTATTAATTTATTACTTAATATATTACATATTAAATTCATTATTAGAATATTATTCTAATAATATACAATATATATTATTCTATATATAGAATATAGAATAATATATATGTTTATTACATTTTTTATGCATATAATTAAATATATGGATAATATATGTCCTTTTGAACTCTTCCTTCAACCTTCAAAAGGTGATAGACAGACGCTCGGTTCGATCTATTTTTTGATCTCTCCATGAATTGTATGCTTGTAACAATAGGGACAGAATTTTCGCAATTCCAATCGACTCGGTGTGTTGTGTCGATTCTTTTGAGTAATATATCGGGAAATGCCCCTTGATTCTTTATTAACATTCTTTCGGACACAACTAGTACATTCCAAAATAATGCTTACTCGGACATCTTTACCCTTGGCCATGAACCCCCCCCCTTTTTTTTTTCTTTTTTATTCAAGCAACTCTTTTCTTTTCGACGCGAAGCGGAGAGAAAGAAAAAAATAGAAATTGCTAACTCGCAATACACTTCAAAAGATTTCGTTGCAGTAAATAAAGAAATAGGAAATATATATACAATGATAATGAAATATTAATAGGAAATAGAATTCAATTTCCGTTATTGTAGAATAAAGAATACGTAATCCAACAATTGCAAACTCTATTTTGAATCACAGTACAGTATTTCATTTAAGTCCCGTGTAGGAGACTTTTGCCCTAGACCTACATTTTAATTTCCGTTCTCCCTATATAAATTTGAAAATGCAAACGAGCTTGAGTACAAGCTTTGCTGAGGTTGAATCCAAATTTCCTTTCTCCCTTTGTTATATTTCAAAAGGGAGAAAGGGCGGGGGATTAGTCACAGATAGTAGATTCTCTCTCTAATCTTCATTACTCCCTTACCATGTCAATAACTAGAACGAAAAAAAAGGGAATGTTAATGCATCCGGGAAAAAACGGTTGATTTCTATCAATAGACCCGCTAAAGATCCGAACCATAAAGTACTTAGTACCGGCGCCACAGAGAGATATGTTTTTAGATCTCGCATTGAAAATACTCCTTGTTTTTTTTTTCTTTATTTATATCTTGTAACCCATAAGAATAATACATATATGATAGATGAGCAGATGCATATTTATTTCAAATTGAAAAAGAAAAACCACTTGTCTTTGTACATGAAATTCCTAAGGCAAATAAAAATGTACAAGAATCCGGTAGATAAGATTTTCTACCTTTTAAGTTAAAAAAAGTAAAAAGATGCATCTTTCCTATTCCCTACGGAGCATTCCCTAAAACCCTTTGTAACTTTACAGCGTATATGTATCCAAAGACTTTTATATTAAATGATTTATATCATATATGAAATCAAAATAATTCTGTATCTCTGTCTCGAAATATGAGAAATAATGATGTGGAAAAAAAGAAAAGGATTATTTACAATAACACTGTTATTAAAAGGGATGTAGCGCAGCTTGGTAGCGCGTTTGTTTTGGGTACAAAATGTCACAGGTTCAAATCCTGTCATCCCTACCTATTACTTTTCCTCTGAGAAGTAAAGAGGAATTACGTGAGATCGCTCGTTTTGAGAATAGTATTAAGAATACTATTCTATTTTCTATTCTATATAATACTATACTATATTATGGACATATAACACATATACAATTCTAGCTATATGTGATACGCATGCGGGATGTAATATTGGGTTACAAAGGGAATCCGTTTTTTCTTTTGTTATAAGAAAGCGCTCTTAGTTCAGTTCGGTAGAACGCGGGTCTCCAAAACCCGATGTCGTAGGTTCAAATCCTACAGAGCGTGATTCCAGTCTTGTTAGTTCTAATTAGACTTAAATAATTTCACTACTTTGAAGAAGAATCTTAAATTGACCTCCTTTATTTAAGGCACAGGAGGTCAATAAAAAAAGATTTGTTAACTAATCAAAGGTCCAACTGATCACCACGTCTGTATTGTAAATATGCAGTTACGAATAATCCAGCCAAAGTAATAGGAATCAAACCTAAGACGATTCCAAATAGAAGTACTTCAATCATTTCAATTTGTTTGAAAGGAAAAAAGGGGGGGGGGGTAATATCTATCCCTAACTATTAGCCTAATTGTTCACGAATCTCAATAACCGAAAATGGAAAGTTGTCACGATAAAGAGCTATAAAAAGAACTTTTAAAATACATGAAATCCTACGGAAAGATTTATTTTTATGATTGTGAATTGTTGAGTCAATTTATTTCAAATAAGTCGTATCTTGCTCAGACCAATAAATAGAGCTGAGGTTATAGTTAAAGCTGCTAGTAGAAAACCGAAATAACTAGTTAGAGTAGGCATAAAGGAGCTAAATCAAATATGTTTTTTTATACATTATATCTTGAAAGCACTTACCTAAGTTTACATTTTTTTGTGAGCGAAAAAAAGAAAAAATACCAATTGAAAGGATAAGTTCCATTTTTTTCTCAATCATTCCGTTTATTACATTATAGTTATAGACATAACTATAATTTCTTTCTATAAACAAAACACTAAAAAGAGAATTCTCGATTTTGCGTCTAATTGAATTGCGGAAATAGAGTATTCTCCTTGATGAATTATCAGAATTAGAAACTACCTTATCGGATTGATCCCTTCCCCAATTTCCGTTTCTAGTCCGAAGCCAATATAATAATGATGAGAATATCTATTTTTCTTAGTTGGCGGTTGGTGGATTTTTCTATTAAATGGCGCATAGTTATATATTGACAAGCAAGAAAAAAAATTGTCTAATACCTATACGTAGTTTTAATATTAATTACTTAGTTTTAATATTAATTGAAATTGCCTTGCTGTGTCAGAAGAAGGACGGCTATACTGATTTGGTATACTCTAAAGACACCCTTGGTACAATATTACCGATCCCACAAAGAATTTCAGTAAATTTCCATTTACGGATCTCATCTTTTACGGAATCGATTTACATT